AAAACTGCGTCGGATTCTCCCTGAAATATAACCTAGAATTAGATCTTGATTATCTAATCGAACTCGAAACATACCGTTGGAAAGTGACTCAGTAATTAAACCCTCATGAATCAATTTTTGTTCTTTCATTTCAGATAACCCCCTTTAAGTATCAACTACTAGAGGAAGAGTTCTATAATTCACTTCTCCTCTCTATTTTACAAATAGATAAATAGTAAATTCGAGAGAGTATTAAGTTACCGCAGGAGAATCACCATATATAACACAAAATTTCTCCTCCAATTTTTGCTAGTCGAGCTTCTCGATCTGTCATTATACCTCGAGCAGTAGAAAGAATTAGAATCCCCATTCCGCCGAAAATCTTAGGAATTTGTTGATAGTTGGAATAAATTCGTAGACCGGGTCGGCTGATACGCTTTAAAATAATTTTATTCCCTTTCCTAGTCTTTCTATGTCGTAAGGTTAAAACCAAGAATTTTTTTTTACTTTCTTGATGTTTTCGAACGTTTTCAATAAAACCTTCTCGTAAAAGTATTTTAACAATATTTTTAGTGATATTAGTAGATGCTATTTGAACCCTTCCCTTTTTATCCATGTCAGCATTTCTTATAGAAGTTATTATATCGGCAATAATGTCCCTACCCATGACGAATTATAGTTATTGGTGCCTCCTCATTTTTGATATAATCAACATGCTTTTTTTGTTTTAGTTTAATTTTTTTCTTTTTTATTGAATTTTTTTTATTATTAAATTTATTATTAAATTATAATTTCTTTTAATTAAAAGTATATGCATGAGACACGATCTATTAATTGGATCTATTTCAGATATTCGAATTAATAGAAAATAGAATATAAATTCTAGAATTATATATTCTATTCTATATCTATACTATGATATAAATATGATATAACTAGAAATAAAAATAGGAATGAATAAATGAATATACTATAAAATAGTATAATTTAATATATCAAAATATAAAATATAAATAGTCGAATAATAATAATTAATAAATTAATAATTAATATATTAATATAATAATTATAATTATAATAATTCTAATAATATATAATGAAGACTATAAGACTTCGGGTGCTAATGAAACTATTTTAGTAAAATTCAACTGTCTCAATTCCCGAGCAATCGCACCAAAAATTCTAGTTCCTTTTGGATTTCCTTCTTTATCAATGATAACCGCTGCATTGTCATCATATCGTATTATCATGCCATTTTCACGTTTGAGTTCTTTACACGTGCGTACAATCACAGCTCTAATTACTTCTGATCTTTCTAGAGGCATGTTGGGCACTGCTTCTTTGATTACAGCAACAATAACATCGCCAATATGAGCATATCGTTGATTACCAGTTCCTATGATTCGAATACACATCAACTCTCGAGCTCCGCTGTTATCCGCTACATTTAAAAGGGTCTGAGGTTGAATCATATCATTTTTTTTTTTTTTTTTTTATCTCTTATTTCAATGCAAGGGACAAGGGAAAAAATAAATATTGTCTGTCCAGAGATAAAGAAATCCGCGTTTGTTTTTTCATTCTCAATACACCTTTACTTACTTTTGTTTACCTATCCTGATCCTGAAATAACAAATTGAGTTCGTATAGGCATTTTGCATGCAGCTATTTTCATAGCTGCTTTGGCTACAGTTTCTGATACTCCACTTATTTCATAAAGTATTCGGCCCGGTTTAACAACGGATACCCAATATTCGGGGGATCCCTTCCCCGAACCCATACGTGTTTCCATAGGTCTTACTGTAACAGGTTTGTCGGGAAAGATACGTACCCATACCTTTCCACCACGACGTGCATATCGTGTCATTGATCTTCGCCCTGCTTCTATTTGTCTAGCTGTGATCCAAGCAGGTTCAAGTGCCTGAAGAGCATATCTTCCGAAACAAATATGATTGCCTCGGCAAGATATTCCCTTCATTCTACCTCTATGTTGTTTACGAAATCTGGTTCTTTTTGGGTCATAGTTGATGGTTGTTTCTGAATTCCATCTCTACTGCAGAACCGGACATGAGAGTTTCTTCTCATCCAGCTCCTCGCGAATCACTAGACGTGTTTGTTTATGGATAATGCTTATTTCTTTTACTTTTCAAAAATTTTCTAAAGTATTTAACTTTACCTCATATTGAATCATCCAAAAAGTCATACAATAAATGAAATATAAATTTAAATAAAAAAAATAAATAAAAAATATAAAACAAAAGGTTACGCGGGCGAATATTGACTCTTTTCTCTTTTATTTGGAGGGTCATTTTATGACTAGTCAGAAGAAATCTATGTTATTCTTGGTTCATTCCGCCATCCTACCCAATGAATCATTAGGATTGATTCTTTTTCAATCAAATCCTATGTAGTCACAGGTTCCATCGTTCCCATAGCTTCTCCATTAATGCTTAGGCCTGAACTCTGCAATGGAGCTCCCAACAAAATCAGTTATTTGTTTCTGAGTCAATCTCCTCAGTTTTCTTAACCCGAAGCTCGATTCAATTATTCATCTATGTTTCTATTATTTATATCCTTATTCTATCTTATTATTTATTTATCTATCTTATTAGATAGATAATCTCTATATTGATTATTGATTAGATTATTATTATTTAGTAATTATTTATATTTAGATTCTTTATTATTATGATCATATATTCATTCTATTTTTTATTCTATTTTTTTATTATTATTATATTTTATTATTATATATTATATTATATTTATGTTATATTTATATGTATATATAGTATAATATAAATATAATATTTTATTTTTATTATATTAATATTAAATATTATATTATATTTGATATTATAGATATTATAATTCTAATTTATATTTTTTATATTTATTGTATATTGATGTTGATGCTTTATCACACTGCCTTTTTTTATGGGGTGATTTTTCATAAACCATACATATTGGAATCATATATCATTGAGATCTTTATTCTCTCTTTCTATCATCCTTTCATTTTTCTACATCCCTTTTTTTTCATAATTTATAATTAGATTTATTTTTTATGAAAAAAATTTCAGTTGCTATAACTATATAATCGATTCAGTCATATAGTGACTGTTTCTTGGGATCTCGACAATACGAAGCAATAAGTTGGTTATTAGTTTTGAGTTTTTTTAGTTTTGATCGTTACTAAGTTTATAGTGGGGTCATCTTTTTTTTGTAATCTCAACTCTAAATAAAAAACTAAAACTAACGAGTCACACACTAAGCATAGCAATTATACGAAACCTAAATTAAAGAGTAAATCGAATTTTTATTCAACCTTATAGAATTATAATTGTTTGTTTTTCTATTGCTCAGCAGAATGGCGAGATAAGTAAAGGTCCATTATTCTTATTCTTGGTTTACAAATACCCAAATTTTTATGCCTAAGACTCCATAGATAGTTCTAATTGTATGGGAACAGTGATCAATTTTAGCCCGAATTGTTTGTAAAGGAACCCTACCTTCTCTGATCCATTCGACACGTGCAATCTCTTTTCCGTCGATACGCCCTGCGATTTGTACTTGAATTCCTTTTGTATCCGTTTGTTCAGTTAATTCAATAGCTTTCTTCATTGCCTTTCGAAATGAAACTCTATTTTTTAATTGTAAAGCTATATATTCTGCAAGAATATTAGGTTGTCCATAAGGCTTTTCAATTCTTGTGATAGCAATGTTGAGTCTCCGATTTACAGAACGAAACTCTTTTTGTACATTCATCTGTAATTCTTCGACTCCCCCTGTTCGTCCTTCTAATAATAAATTGGGAAATCCAATATAGATTATGACTTGAATAAAATCTATTCTTTTTTGAATCCCTATATGGGCAATTCCTTCAAAACCTGAGGATATTCTCTTATTTTTTTGTACATAGTTTTTAATACAATTCCGTATTTTTTCATCTTCTTGTAGGTCCATGGAAAAATTTTTTGGTTGTGCGAACCAAAAAGAATGATGACTTTGAGTTGTTCCAAGTCTGAAACCTAGTGGATTTATTTTTTGTCCCATATTTTTCTACCCTTTGTTCCATTCATATTTTTTTATAAATTTATAAATATAAAATAGGAATCTAAATTCTGTTTCTTTAGATGAATCTAAAATTTCGATTTTTCTTTTAAAACAATCTTTATATGACAAGTGGTTTTTTTTATTAGACAACTACGTCCTCGAGCCCGAGTTCTTAACTTTTTAACAATAGCGCCTCTGTTGACTTCAGCTTTACTAATAAATAAATCAGCTTCATTTAAACTCATATTATGACTAGCATTTGCTGCTGCAGAATAAACTAATTGTAAAATTGGATAAGATGCTCTATAAGGCATTAGTTCTAATATCATGAGTGTTTCCTCATAAGAACGCCCGCGAATCTGATCAATTACTCTTCGTGCTTTGAAAACAGACATACATACATATATATGTTGAGCTAACACTTTTGCTTCTCTATCAGAATTTTCGTTCTTTATCATAAAAGAAAGTTATCCCCCGCCAATGAATGATAAGTGCCTAGGTGAAGTATAGTATAAGATAAGTCAGAAAAGTAAGAATAAGTAATAAAAGTCTAAGTCTTAGTATACTATAAAAAGAAAATAAAATACTATACTCTTACTATAAGATAAAGACTCTTAAGTCTAAATACTAATTATAAATACTATTAAGATACTAATTATAAATACTATTAAGATACTATTTATAAATACTATTAAGATAAGACTTTTAACATGAATACTTAGTAGAACGACTAACGACGAGATTTATTATCGTTTCTTGCATGTCTCACGAAAGTTAGAGTAGGTGCGAATTCTCCCAATTTGTGACCGACCATACGATCTGTTATATAAATAGGTAAATGTTCCTTTCCATTATGAATAGCGATTGTATGGCCAATCATTGTGGGTATAATGGTAGATGCCCGAGACCAAGTCACTATTATTTCTTTCTCCTCCCTCATGTTGAGTTTTTCAATTTTTCCCGATAAA